CTCAACCAAATTCTTATCGAAAAACCATTTTTCAATAACTTGTTGATCCCTATCCCTCTTCCCGGATTTCCAGATTGATTATCGTTTTTTAATTTCCCGGCTTAGTGTGAGATAGAAATATGCCCACCGAATCCTTCTTAACAATGAATGAAAGTGAAAGAAATGAAGTTTAACCCCCTCGCCTTTTCTTTTCCGGCAAACCAATCATTCCCCGAAAGGCTCCTATCTCTCTTTCGTATTCCTTTTTTTCTATTTTTAGAATTATAGAGTGGGGATTGGACTGAACAATTTAAAAATGAGAATGATGAATCTAAAGATTTATGGAATTATGAAAGGCGGAAAGATCCTTCTGATCGAGTCATATCATTCCATTATATTGACAATTTCAAAAAACTGTTCATACTATGAACATAGTATAATGGCGGTTGGGCAAGTATGCCCCCATCGTCTAGTGGTTCAGGACATCTCTCTTTCAAGGAGGCAGCGGGGATTCGACTTCCCCTGGGGGTAGGGTTAGGGTACTACGAAAGGAAGTTGATCGTGGATTATCAATAAGGACTTAAATTTATTTTTCCTGGGTCGATGCCCGAGCGGTTAATGGGGACGGACTGTAAATTCGTTGGCAATATGTCTACGCTGGTTCAAATCCAGCTCGGCCCAATAATTCGCCGATCCACCATGAAATGATGTAACCGTTTGTTGTTCTCCGGAAATGCCCAATGAACTTTGATACACAAGAATCAAAATCTGCTACATCCCTACCACTATTTATTTTATTACGTATTTTTTCCACAAATTCAGATGTTGCTAATGATCTAGATTCATATCAAGATCTGGAAGTATAAAGTCTAAATAAAAAGAGACTCTTTTTTTATTTTCATTGATTTATTGAAAGATTTATTTTCAATCGATTTGGAAATAACAAACAGATTACTAGTAATCCGTGTAGATCTCGCTAAAGTGTATATCCATATAAATAAAAATCTCAATATCAATATATTAGTCCCGCCTCTGCCAGTTAGAACAAGACAATTCTAATCTAAAATCGAAATAGAAAAAAAAAGGTTTGAATGAAATCGTAAGAATATGCATGCTGTACACTTTTTTCCTGGGATTGTAGTTCAATTGGTCAGAGCACCGCCCTGTCAAGGCGGAAGCTGCGGGTTCGAGCCCCGTCAGTCCCGATGGATAGAAATCCAATAAAAAGATACATCAATTCATTTCTTCTGTGAAAGGGAATCAAAATAACAAACATAATCTCATTCCTAACAGGGATCTCTCTTTTCTTTTTTTTTTTCTTTTTTTCGTTTCACATTTCATTTCTCATCAAACAAATAGGGTAATTTCCATTTCTTCAACTAATACTGATTGATGAAAAAGAAACATATGTGGATTAGCACAATTATTAGTATAGTAGCGTCGTATTCAGGATTCCAAGAGAAAGAGATACTGTACTACTAGACCTGGCTTTTTCGATTACTCCCGATCTGTGTAATAAAATATAGTACTATAGAATATGTTTACAGCAAACACACACAAATGGAATTTGCACGATACAAAAAAAGGGAGTTCCTTTGATTTTGATAGAACACTTTAGGATTCAAAGTTTATCCTATTACTAATCGAAGGATGAGAATATTAAAAAAAAAGTAAAGGAATCTTTTTTGATTGGATCAGAAATCCATTTTTGAATTTGGTATGGATAAAAGATCTTCCTATGTTATACTATTCAATTCTTGACGATGAATCGATTTGATAGTTCAGATATTGTTATTCATAATATTGATCCGATTCGATATCATCGAGATGTAATTTATACCATTGAATTTACCGACGAAAGATTTATCATCTCTATGGGATTAAATCCCGAGTTATTGCGAATTAAAGAGAAATCTAACGATGAGATTATGGAAGTAAATATTCTCGCATTTATTGCTACTGCACTGTTCATTCTAGTTCCTACTGCCTTCTTACTTATAATTTACGTAAAAACAGTAAGTCAAAGTGATTAATTTGACTTAAACTTTACTTCTTAGTTCTTATCAATGCAATGAAAATGAAAAAAGATTTCAATTTTGCGTCTTACTCTTAAATGAAATCATCGGACTAGAATCAGCAGTATTCTATGAAATCTGATAGTATGGTAGAAAGAAATAGATTTTATTTCTTTCTACCCCATACTATCTATTATTGTAGTGTATAAAGTTTTACTCTATAAAGATAGAGGTTTAATATGAATCGATTTACAATATCTATCTTCATATATTCATATATATAGTCAATCGCATATATGTAATGCACATAGCGTCCAATTTTTTTTGTTTTATCTATTTGATTTGTATTGGTTCCAATCAATCTAAAATAATCAAAAGGCAACTTTTTTTGGTCCGATTCGAATTTCTAGATTTCTGATTTTTTTCAAGACCAATCCCGATATCATATTAAAAAAAGATCAAATAATCTTTTTAGCATTCCGAAGAAGTAATTGATTAAATTAAATAGTTAACAGATGATCTAGGGGTTCTATGGGAAACTTTTTCCTATTTCAAAAATATTAGTAAAACCCAACCGATTTTTAACGTTTGAACCATGATATGAAATGAAAACATAAATCCAATTTCGAAACTCAAATCAATCAAAAACCAAATAATAAAACAAGCGATAAGCACGTAATATGTGACTCGCCTAAGGCAACGGCAATATCTTATTATGTGTAGTATTTCCTTAGACAACTACTATGTCTATTTTGTTTCCTATAGGAAGTGTGTATCTGCGCTTAATAACTAATAAAAAACGGATTTCTTTTCTCTTTGAAAAAAAAAAAAAGTGAAAAAAGGGGGGATAAAAAAATAAATAAAAAAACGGGTTCCGCGGTTCCTCATTGTCCATATATCACTTTGGTAAGAGCCAGTTCATCGAAATCTTAGAAAGAATAAAGAATTTGGTTGGAATAAGTTTTCGATTATTTGTACTACCTTGACTTTCAAAATACAAACATGGGAAAAAGTCAAATATTTGTTTAATTGAAAGAGTATTTTCTATTTCTATATTATCCATAGAATACATTATTCCATTCGAATACACTATAATTCCGAAATGCGGATATTTTTTAATTATTGAATTATTGAATTAATTATATAGAAAAAGAAAATTTCAGAACCCATCTATAAAACAATGGATACAGTTTTCTTTTAGTTTTTTCCCTCAACTCACTTAGTAGTATTTTTAGAGTCCACCTCTTCCCCATACTACGAGGGAAAGGGAAAATGTAAAGACTACCATTAAAGCAGCCCAAGCGAGACTTACTATATCCATGTAAATTATGTCTCCTATTTCTATCAATATGAAGGAATTATTTCATTTTTTTATTGTTCACTAAAAATAAATAATAGTGGAATCACTGGCACAGAGTCAAAAAGGGATTCTAGCCTAACATCATTGACGAAAGAATCCAATAAATCCAATTATAACATCTAACAAGTTCTTATATGATTTCTAGTATAATAAGAAAACATTAAGTACAAACAAAATATCTGGAGACACCCTCGGGGGTATTAAGGGAATGAATGTTAGTTACTAACAGGTAGGAATAATAAGACTTATGTTTTATTTTTTGATTTTGTTGTCCTCGATTTCATTAAGTAAAAAAGATATATATATAGAATCAAGATAGATCACTTCGCATACTCTTATTTCCATTTAATCTAATCCTTACCGTCTCCCGATTGTCTCTGTAAAACAATCGGAAGACAGACGAATAAATTCTTTCACTAGAGGTTGCCAAAAAGAATTCTTTTTCTTTTTTTCTTTTTAATTCAATTTAAATTAAAAAAAGAATATTATTAAAAGATTTTAAAGAATATTAATTTTTAAATATTTAAAATCTTCTAATAATATCTAATATTCTAATAATATCTAATATTCTAATAATATCTAATATATTAATAAAAATTTCTATTTCATTTTTCACTTTATTAGAATATTTAATTAGAATATTCTTTTTTTTTTTGAATAAAATGGAATATGAATATAATATTATTTATTGAATATATAATATTAATATTATTTATTTAATATTTAATATATTTATATTTTATATATTTCTATTAATTTCTATTAATATAGAATATATATTTTAATATAGAATATATATTTCTATTAATTTATATATTTATATAATTTATATATTAGTATTAGAGTATTAGAATTTATCATTTTTTTATTTTAATTTAATAAATAATAAATAGAATATATTCATATTTATATTATAAATAGATTTTGATATTCTATTTATAAATAGAATTCTAAATAGAAAAAGAAATAATAATAATAAAAAGAAAGCCAATTAGCTATTCAATCTAACTAATATTGAATAAATGCCGGAGTGCTCATATACTTTCAGGAGTCTGTATACAAAGTTTTTTTTGACCCTTCCCCAACTAAAAATGGAATTCGATTCCCTGTCCGATCTATATCTATCCCTATCCAATCTAATTCAAGACCCAGTCAGTAGACAGACACTACATTAGTAGTGGAAGGACTATCATATCAAGATTTACCGATTCCTTTTCACTACTAGAATCTTTCTTGAATTCTGGAATCCGAGACGTAAGGATTTATAGAATTTTAAAGAATAAAACCTAAAACCTGCAGATGCTTAGAATTTAGAATCAAGGAAGTCTCAAGAGTCCCCTTCCCCCGCTTGCTTCTGCTGGAAAAAGATTGTCAAGTTTTATATCAACAAAACGGAATAAGCTATTTTGTCGATCAGGCGACACCCGGATTTGAACTGGGGAAAAAGGATTTGCAGTCCCCCGCCTTACCGCTCGGCCATGCCGCCAAAATGATACAAAAAAATAGATGAGAATACCCCCAAAAAACTAAAAAAGGGGGTTCTAAACTTGTTTTTTTTATTTGTTTGTATCTTCGATTCTGTTTTCCTTAATCCCATTCTTAAAAGAGACACTTCCCCCCTTCCTTTTTTTCTATTGAAAAAAACG